TATCATAAGGTCATTTCGTGTAGCTGGTGCAGTCATAGGTTTTTTCCCGATTCATTCTTCCATGAATTGCTGAAAGCGAAAAGAGGTTCATCAAAATTTAAGCGAAAATTCAAAATGACTATTCAAATTAATGATTTTTTGTTTCTCGAATCTCCAACCGGCCGATTAATTCTTTATAACGTACTCTATTTTTTTTTGACAAATAGGCGAGGAGCCGTTGACGTTTTCCTAGAATTTTACGCAGACCTCTCTGAGATAAATAGTCTTTTTTGTGCAATTCCAAATGTGAAGTAAGTCTCCGTATCCTATTGGTGAAACTCACTACTTGAAATTCAACAGACCCTTTGTTGTCTTCGTTTTCCTCTTTCAAAATAATTGCACTGAATGGATTTTTTATCATAAAAAAGCTCCTTCTACCCTTTAATTTACATATAAATATATTTTATTTTATCGATCAGTAATAATAATATTAGTCATTTTAATGTATTAATTCATATACATAAGAATTTGAATTTATTTATGGATTTCCAATTTCATTTTGAATTTGAGTTGGACAGGGATAAAAAAGGAGATGGTCCGTTTTTACACTCACAACCTCAAATAATTTAGACCTAAAATTCGGAATATTCGGTAGATTCGTTTATTTTATAGATTTTATCCAAACAAATGGATACGTCATTTATTTTGTATTAATTAAATAAAAATGATCTATATTAGACTGGGACGTAAGACAGAGCATATGTGCATCTGTTTGCTTTTATATATGGTACAGAATAGATAGGAAAAATGTACCATCAACCTATTTTTAATTGTGGATATATTCTTAACATACTAAAACGGCTTCCATTATTGGTATTAAACCAATATCTATTCATACAAGCTAAGTCTTCTAATCGATAATTAGGCCAAAGAAATAACTTTAATTTAATTAATTCGTTTTTATCTCTATCAAAATGTTTTTTTTGATCCAAAAAAGGATTCCTTCTTTTTATGTTCTTCTTGTTACAAAATACTGGATTTTTCTCCACACTATTTAGATTCTTTGAGTTAAAAGAAATTAGAATTCTCAATTCTCTACGACGTCTAGACGATAAAATCTTTTCAGGAACGATAAAATCATAATGTTTTTTCTCTCTCTTTCGAATTATTATTTGATATCTTGGGATAGATTCATGCAATTTTTTTTTATTGATATATCTTTGTTCTCGATATTTTTGAGGAGTTTGGTATTTACTCTTATGAACCAACGATATACCTACGGTTTGATATATAATAAAGTATCCGTCGTTTTTTACAGACAAACGGATGGGATCGATAAAAAATATCCCCTTTTTATTCAATTCTATAGGAGTCAATTTTTTTCGAATCACCATTATATCCAGATTTAATTCTTTCCTTTGAATAGAAGATATAGTAGTATCTCTTGGATTTTTCAGTCCAAGCAAGTAACAATATATCTTGATATTATTGATCATTCTTTCAGTTAACTTCGGAATTACACCATCGTCTATTATCCATTGAAAAAGCAAATAGTGTTTCCGTAAGAAAACCATTTCTGGTCTCATCTTATTCCGGATCTTATATTGTTTTTTCATTTTATCTTGGTTTTGTGCATATGATCTAAGGCCTCTTCGGCCTGCGGGTTCTTTTTCTTCTTGATTTCGATTCATTAATTCAGAATATCTTTTTTCATTCGATGGTCTAAAAAAATTCCATTTTTTATTTTCATTGGTGTTTTTCTTTTTATTTAAATTTAAAAGAAGTAATTCGCTTGGTATAATCCATGGTTTTGTTTTGTATACATTATAAAGTGGCACAAATTCTGGGAAGACCGTAAGTTTCAGATTTGTCGATATTGGGTTTAGGATTTCTTCATTCATTTCCATCCAATCAAAAAAAAGTTTCTTGCCATTGATTGGATTTCTTTCTAAATCTTGATGAATCGTCAGATAAAAAATATCGTTTTTATCTATTTTATCAATTTTTTGGTAATTCTTACTTCCAAGCTTAGTATTTATATTACTGTTATAATCCATTTTGGTCCAGGTCTCAATATCTATTTTTTGTCTTATAAAAAAATTGAGAATTGTCCAATCAAAATATTTTCTATCCGGATTTTTTTGCATATACATAATATCACCCTTTTCTAGATAATGATTGATAGGAATTTCCTCCAGGTTTTCAAAAAAATTCTGTTTATTATTGTTGTAATTAAAAGTAATTTTTTGGTTGTTTTTTAATTCTGATGGTGATCCATAAATAATATACGAGGACTTCTTTATTTCAGAATTAATAGATTTATATGATAAAAGATCATATATATAGTATTTTGTAAAATTATCTTTTTGGTTTGGTAATGGATATACTTTAAAATCCTTTTGTTTTTTGTGATAAAGTAATCGGTCTTTTTCATACGAATTCCATTTTGTTAAATCTTTATTTTGAGTCATACCACCTTCATTTATTGTAGTTCGCCATTTTTTTGGTATTAATCCAGACCATCTAATCTGAGATAAATTGTATTGATAATGACCTCTTAACCAGCTTTTCCATTGATTCGTTTCAGAACTTGAAAGTTTAGTATGTCTTAATTCGGAATGAAATATTCCTTGTGTTAAAAAAGAATTTTTTATTGCAGTCTTAAGAAAAAAAGGAGTTCCATGATACTCAAAAATAGATCTTAACTTATACAAATTAATAACTTGGGTTTGTGATAATTTGTAAAATACATATGCTTGTGATAAGGAGGATAAGTCAAAAAAAAGACGTGAATTCCTCTTACTATTTTTAATAGTGTAAAGTGCACTTTTTAGAGTCGAAATAAAATTAATTTCTTTTTTTTTTTTTTTTATTTCTTGGTTTGTTTTATTATTGTAAATGTATTTATCAAAACAAAAATTTTTTGATTCAAGAAGGAGTTGTGTAGGAATTCTGCCAATATGAATGATACATAGAAAGATATCGATGTATATTCTTTTAATGAAAATTTTTATAAACAAATATAATTTATAGATTAATCGAGTGTTTCTTTTTTTTATTTTTAAGATTTTAAAAAAATTTTTTGGTGATTTTTCTTTTCCATTAAAATTTGTTTTGTTAGGACTACTTCTTTTCTTGGCGTTACTGTTTTTTTCTTTCATAAGACTCTTTGTTTTCTTTCTTATTGTGCTTGTTCTATCAGTCAGATTTTTAATTTTTTTATCTCTCAGTGAATAATTTGTATTATCTGTAAATTTAATTTTTCTAAACGAGTCGTGAATTATCTGATTCCTAATTATAGAATCTTTTTTTTTGTTAGTTTCGCCGGATTCATACACCTTTCTCAATATAAATAATCGAGTTGGATGTACTTTTAAGAGTTCTTTTTTTATTTTTTTTATAAACACAAATAAAACGTTTTTGATAACCACCCCTTTTGGTTCTTTTGAATCTTGTAGAAAATCTTTTGTTCTTTCTTTTAAAACTCTTAGAACTTTAAAATTATTGTTTTTCGTTTTTTGAATTTTTTTTTTAAGTTCTTTAAAAATAGGCTTAAAAAAGGAAGGTTTTGGGGGGACAGAACCAAAGGGAAGGGTAGTTTGTGCTCCCCAAGCCGTTAAAAAATAAGATTTTTGTTGTTCTTTCTTTAGATCTTTATAAGAAGAAAAAGAGGGCTTCAATTTGGATCTGTGCCAAGGTTTCAAATAGAAAGGAAATACTATTTTTATCTGAATACCATCTTTAAACCAATTTCTGGGAAGTTCGAGTTCTGATACTTGAACACCATTATAGGTACATATAATATGCTTTTCTCTATTCCACTCATCAAAGTCCTCAGCCCATTCGGGGGGTTGAGATAATAAAATACGCCCAATATTTTTAACTATTATCAATGAAGGTAATAAAATATATTTTCTAAAAATTGATTGAATTATTAAAATTAAACTTCTTGTTGCTTGTGGATATGGAACGAAATCCCAGGCTTCCGCGATTTTTATCCACGTTTTTTCTTTTATTTTGTTTTCTTGTTCTTCCTTTTGCCTTTTTTTTTGTTCCTTTTGTTCCTCTGTATAATCTTTAAATTCTGATCCTTTACCCATCCAATTTCTAAAAAAAAAATTCATCCGCTCAGGGATATTAAAAGAGAAAAAGGGGTATTTTTTTATTCTGTCCAAAAAAAGAGGGGAATGCACATTTGCTTGAAACAATTTAGAAATAACAGTTTTACGCCTTTGAACACGCATAGAACCTTTGATGAATTCTCGACGAAAATCTGATTCTTCCGAATAGTCTCTAATAGACACCCAATTTTTGACACTTGCTTTTCGACTACGTTTAGTAGGCCTATAAATTATTACACGATCCCTTTTTCTTGAACGTATCTGATAATCCAATGGTAGGCCTTCATGAGCTGCGCCCGACAGGAATTCCAATTCGGTAATAAGTTTGTATGACCATCTAGGGACTTTTTTACTGATTTCTTTTATTACAAATTTTTGTTTTGTTTTTTGACCATTAGGGCTAGTTAGAATTGTATTCAATAAAAATTTGTAAAATTTGGCTCTTTTTTCTGAACCAATCCTTCCTTGTTCTTTTTCTGAAAATAAAGAGAGGCCCTTCCAATTTAAACTCGATCCCGATTCTCTATCAAATTTACTGATTAAAGTAAATAAATGACGATTTTCCGTTGAAAAGGTTTTTTTATCAAATCGGTCTATTTTCTGTTCAAACTCTTGGTAATCAGTATCAGGAAGAAGGAGACTATGAATCTTATTAATTTCCAATGTCTCTATGAAATTTTCTAACGAAATTTTATTTATGATTGAAGGTGAAATTTTTTTTTTGATTGTTCCCCGATATAACCCATTCAAAATGGGATCATACATTTTAGGCAAGTAATATTTTCTAGTCTTATCATTACACAATCTAGTACTTTTTTCGAGTATATCTAGAGAAAAAAATCCCGTATCTAGAGCCTCAATTCTATTTAAAAACTCGTTGTTTAAGTTGTTATTTTTGTG